TTGGTATTATTCTGGATACGGCAAAATAATTCTATTAGATCTAATGTACTTATTCGATCTAATAAGTACCTTGTGTCAGAATTGAGAAATTCTATGGCTCGAATCTTTAGTATTCTTTTATTTATCACCTGTGTCTACTATTTAGGCAGAATACCGTCGCCTATTGTCACTAAGAAACTGAAAGAAACCTCAGAAACGGAAGAAAGGGGGGAAAGTGCGGAAGAAACAGATGTAGAAATAGAAACAACTTCCGGGACTAAACAGGAACAAGAGGCATCCACCGAAGAAGACCCTTCCCTTTGTTCGGAAGAAAAGGAGGATCCGGACAAACTAGATGGGAATCAAGGGTATCAAGAAAATTGGAAGTTGGAAATACTTAAAGATAAAGAGGATAAAGACCTCTTCTGGTTTGAAAAACCTCTTGTGACTCTTCTTTTCGACTATAAACGATGGAATCGTCCATTGCGATATATAAAAAACGATCGCTTTGAAAAAACAGTAAGAAATGAAATGTCACAATATTTTTTTCACACATGTCCAAGTGATGGAAAAAAACGAATATCTTTTACATATCCCCCTAGTTTGTCGACTTTTGGGGAAATGATACAAAGAAAGATGTCTTTGCGTACGACAGAAAAACTATTATCCCCGGAGGATCTGTATAATCATTGGGTTTCTACCAATGAACAAAAAAGGCACAACTTGAGCAATGAGTTCGTAAATCGAATAGAAGCCCTAGACAGGGGAACTCTTACTCTGGATGTGCTCGAAAAAAGGACAAGATTGTGCAATAATGAGAATGAACAAGAATGCTTGCCTAAAATATATGATCCTTTTTTGAACGGATCATATCGTGGAACAACCAAAAAAGTATATTCACGTTCAATTATGGATGATTCAATCACTTGGACAGAAGATTCCATAGAAAAGGTTTGGATAAATAAGATTCATGGTATCTTTCCTAACGATTACCGAGAATTTGAACAAAAAATGGATTTATTTAATGGAGAATCATTATCGACAGACATTGGTCATTCCTTGACCTCAATCAGTGAATTAGCTGGGGAATCAACACCTAGTTTGAATTTGAAAGGATTTGCTCTATTGGTCGAACAAAGAAGACTTGATTCAGAAAATCAAACGAAATGTTTGAAATTTCTATCCGATGTAGTTACAACTGATCCAAATGATCAAACAATTCAAAAGAAATCTATTGGAATAGAAGAAATCGGTAAAAAGGTTCCTCGATGGTCATACAAATTGACCGACCATTTGGAAGAACAGGAGGAAGAAAATGAGGAAGAATCGACAGAGGATCATGGGATTCGTTCAAGAAAAGCCAAACGTGTGGTAATTTATACTGATAATGATCAGAATACCAATAATGATCAGAATACCAATACTTATACTAGTGCCAGTACTAATAGTGATCAAGCAGAAGAGGTGGCGTTGATACGTTACTCGCAACAATCGGATTTTCGTAGGGATCTAATCAAAGGATCCATGCGCGCTCAAAGACGTAAAACAGTTACTTGGGAAATGTTTCAAGCAAACGTGCATTCCCCACTTTTTTTGGACAGAATAGACAAAACGTTTTTTTTTTCTTTTGATATCTCCGGAATGATGAACCTAATTTTTAGGAATTGGGGGGGGAAAGGTCCGGAATTAAAAACTTCGGATTCTGAGGCAAAAGAAAAGGAAAAAACAAAGGAGGAGAAAAGGGAAGAGAATGAACGGATAGCAATAGCAGAAAATTGGGATACTATTCTATTTGCTCAAGCAATAAGAGGTTCTATGTTAGTAACACAATCGATTCTTAGAAAATACATCGTATTGCCTTCATTGATAATAGCTAAAAATCTCGGCCGTATGTTATTATTTCAATTCCCCGAGTGGTACGAGGATTGGAAGGAGTGGAATAGAGAAATGCATGTTAAATGCACCTATAATGGTGTTCAATTATCAGAAACAGAATTTCCGAAAGACTGGCTAACAGACGGTATTCAAATAAAGATCCTATTTCCTTTCTGTCTGAAACCTTGGCACAGATCTAAGCTACGATTCCATCATGGAGATCGAATGAAAAAGAAAGGAAAAAAAGAAAATTTTGGTTTTTTAACAGTCTGGGGGATGGAAACTGAACTACCTTTTGGTTCTCCCCGAAAACGACCTTCCTTTTTTGACCCCATTTGGAAAGAACTCGAAAAAAAAATTAGAAAAGTGAAAAAGAAATGTTTTCTAGTTCTAAGAGCTTTAGGAGAAAGAAAAAAATGGTTTCTAAGGGTCTTAAAAGAAAAAACAAGATGGATTCTCAAAACAGTTCTATTTATAAAAAGAATAATAAAAGAGTTTGCAAAAGTAAATCCAATTTTCTTATTTGGATTGAGGAAAGTATATGAACCGAATGAAAATAGAAAAGATTCTATAATTAGTAATAAGATTAACCATGAATCGATCATTCGAATTAGATCTGTGGATTGGACAAATTATTCACTGACAGAAAAAAAAATGAAGGATCTGGCTGATAGGACAACCACAATCCGAAATAAAATAGAAAGGATTACAAAAGACAAGAGAAAAATATTTCTAACTCCAAATAGAAAGATTAGTCCTAACGAGACAGGTTGTGATGATAAAAGATCGGAATCACAGAAACATATTTGGCAGATATCAAAAAGAGGAGGTGCCCGATTAATACGTAAATGGCACTATTTTATGAAATCTTTCATTGAAAGAATCTATATGGATATCTTTCTATGTAACATTAATATTCCCAGAATAAATGCACAACTTTTCCTTGAATTTGAATCAACAAAAAAAATTATCGACAAAGACATTTACAATGATGAAAGAAATAAAGAAGGAATTGATGAAACAAATCAAAATGCAATTCACTTTATTTCGACTATAAAAAAGTCTCTTTCTAATATTAGTAATAAGAAATCACAGATTTATTGTGACTTATCTTCCTTGTCCCAAGCATATGTATTTTACAATTTATCACAAATCCAAGTTATTAATAAGTATTACTTGAGATCTGTACTTCAATATCGCGGAGTATATCTTTTTCTTAAGGATAGAATAAAGGACCATTTTGGGACACGAGGAATATTGGATGCCAAATCAAGGCCTAAGAAACTTCCGAATTCTGGAATGAATGAATGGAAAAATTGGTTAAGGGGTCATTATCAATACAATTTATCTCAGACTAGATGGTCTAAATTAGTACCGCAAAAATGGCGAAATAGAGTCAATCAACGTCGTATGATTCAAAATAAAGACTCAAAAAAAGATTCATATGAAAAAGAAAAAGACCAATTAATTCATTACGAGAAACAAAATAATTATGTAGTGAACTCATTACCGAGTCAAAAAGAAAAATTTAAAAAACACTACAGATATGATCTTTTATCACATAAATATATTCATTATGAAGACAGGAAGGGCTCATATATTTATGGATCGCCATTCCAAGTAAATGGAGACCGAGAGATTCCATATAATTACAACATGCCTAAACCCGAATCATTTTATGTACCGGGGGGTATAGCTATTAATGATTATCTAGGGGAAGGGTCTATTATTGATACGGGGAAAAATCCGGATAGAAAATATTTGGAGTGGAGAATTCTCAATTTTTTTCTTAGAAAGAATATCGATATTGAGACTTGGACCGATATAGATACTGGAACCAACATTAATAAAAATACTAAGACTGGGACTAATGATTATCAAATAATTGATAAGAAAGATCTTTTTTATCTCACGATTCATCAAGAAATCAACCCATCCAATCAAAAAAAAAGGTTTTTTTTTGATTGGATGGGAATGAATGAAGAAATGCTACATCGTCCCATATCGAATCTAGAACCCTGGTTCTTCTCAGAATTTGTGCTACTTTATGATGCATATAAGATTAAACCGTGGATCATACCAATCAAATTACTTATTTTCAATTTGAATGGAAATGAAAACATTAGTGAAAATAAAAACATCAACAGAAATCAAAAAAAGGATCTTCGTCTATCATCTAATCAAAAAGAATATCTTGAATTAGAGAATCGAAATCAAGAAGAAAAAGAACAGCTGGGTCAAGGGAATCTTGGATCAGATCCACGAAACCGACAAAAAGATCTTGAAAAAGATTCCGCGGAATCAGACATTAAAAAACGTAGAAAGAAAAGACAATCCAAGAGCAATAAGGAAGCGGAACTAGATTTCTTCCTGAAAAGGTATTTGCTTTTTCAATTGAGATGGGATGATCCTTTGAATCAAAGAATGATCAATAATATCAAGGTATATTGTCTCCTGCTTAGGCTGATAAATCCAAGGGAAATTGCTATATCCTCTATTCAAAGAGGAGAAATGCGCCTGGATGTAATGCTGATTCAGAAGGATCTAACTCTTACAGAATTGATAAAAAGGGGAATATTGATTATCGAACCGGTTCGTCTGTCTATAAAATGGGATGGACAATGGATTATGTATCAAACCATAAGTATTTCATTGGTCCATAAGAATAAGTACCAAACTAATCGAATATGCCGAGAAAAAAAATATGTTGATGAAGATTATTTCGATAGATCCATTGCACAACATGGAAAGGTACTTGTGAATGGAGATGAAAATAATTATGCTTTGCTTGTTCCTGAAAATATTCCATCTCCTAGACGTCGTAGAGAATTGAGAATTCTAATTTGTTTGAATTCCGAGAATGAGAATGTTGTGAATAGAAATTCAGTATTTTTCAATGGCAACAACGTAAGGAACTGTGTGCAATTTTTGGATGAGGACAAGCATTTTGATACAGATATAAATAAATTTATCCAATTCAAATTGTTTCTTTGGCCCAATTATCGATTAGAAGATTTAGCTTGTATGAATCGCTACTGGTTTGATACCAATAATGGCAGTCGTTTCAGTATGTCAAGGATACATATGTATCCACGAGTCAGAATTAGTTGATGGTGGATTTCCTATATATCTATATCACGTGTCATATCCGGTATATAAAGGTATACAAATGTACACACACGTTGTGTTACATTAGATTCTGATACATGATACTGATTCAATGATGTATCATATCAATTGGATCTAGGAATGAATCGGCAGAATTTTCTTAAGTCCCAATCATTCCCTTTTGTGGGTGTAGAAATGTACCATCTCCTTCTATCGAATCCAATTTTCAATTGGATTCGATAGAAAGTAGTCTATGAATAAATCCAGATTATTTTATTGTGTGTACCAGATCTAAATGACTGGCATTATTATTATTCCTGATCGGTAAAATCCATATCTGTGGAAAAGAAAGAAAAAAAAGAGAGAGAGAGAAGAATTCTTTTTATGGTAAAAAATTCATTCATCTCAGTTATTCCGCAAGAAGAAAAAGAAAAAAACAAAGGGTCTGTTGAATTTCAAGTATTCAGTTTCACCAATAAGATACGGAGACTTACTTCACATTTGGAATTGCACAGAAAAGACTATTTATCTCAGAGAGGTCTTCGGAAAATTCTGGGAAAACGTCAACGTATACTGGCTTATTTGTCAAAGAAAAATAGAGTACGTTATAAAGAATTAATTGGTCAGTTGGATATTCGGGAACCAAAAACTCGTTAATTTGAAAATTCGTTTGAATGCTTTATTAGATCTTGAATTTTGATGAACCTCGTTTCGTTTTCAGCAATTCATGAAATAATGAATCGGGGAAGAAAACATATGACTGTACCGGATATAAGAAAAGACTTCATGATAGTCAATATGGGTCCTCACCACCCATCAATGCATGGTGTTCTTCGACTCATCGTTACTCTAGATGGTGAAGATGTTATTGATTGTGAACCCGTATTGGGTTATTTACACAGAGGGATGGAAAAAATTGCGGAAAACCGAACAATTATACAGTATCTACCTTACGTAACACGTTGGGATTATTTAGCTACTATGTTCACAGAGGCAATAACGGTAAATGCACCAGAACAATTGGGAAATATTCAAGTACCTAAAAGAGCCAGCTATATCAGAGTCATTATGCTGGAGTTGAGTCGTATAGCTTCTCATTTGTTATGGCTTGGGCCTTTTATGGCGGATATCGGTGCACAGACTCCTTTCTTCTATATTTTCAGAGAGAGGGAATTGCTATATGATCTATTCGAAGCTGCCACAGGTATGCGAATGATGCATAATTATTTCCGTATCGGGGGAGTAGCTGCTGATCTACCTCATGGCTGGATAGATAAATGTTTGGATTTCTGCGATTATTCTTTAACAGGAGTTGTTGAATATCAAAAGCTTATTACGCGGAATCCCATTTTTTTGGAACGAGTTGAAGGAGTGGGCATTATTGGTGGAGAGGAAGCAATAAATTGGGGTTTATCAGGACCAATGCTACGAGCTTCCGGAATGCAATGGGATCTTCGTAAAGTTGATCATTATGAGTGTTACGATGAATTCGATTGGGAAGTCCAATGGCAAAAAGAAGGAGACTCATTAGCTCGTTATTTAGTACGAATCAGTGAAATGGCGGAATCCATAAAAATTATTCAACAGGCTCTGGAAGGAATTCCGGGGGGGCCCTATGAGAATTTAGAAGTCCGTCGCTTTGATAAAGCAAGGGATTCCGAATGGAATGATTTTGAATATCGATTCATTAGTAAAAAGCCTTCTCCCACTTTTGAATTGTCGAAACAAGAACTTTATGTCAGAGTAGAAGCCCCAAAAGGAGAATTGGGAATTTTTCTGATAGGAGATAATAGTGTTTTTCCCTGGAGATGGAAAATTCGTCCACCCGGTTTCATCAATTTGCAAATTCTTCCTCAGCTAGTTAAAAGAATGAAATTGGCTGATATCATGACGATACTAGGTAGTATAGATATCATTATGGGAGAAGTTGATCGTTGAAATGATAATTGATACGACAGAAGTACAAGCTATCAATTCTTTTTCCCGATCGGAATCCTTAAAAGAGGTCTATGGCCTCGTATGGCTGCTTGTCCCTATTTTTACTCCTGTATTGGGAATCACAATAGGTGTACTCGTGATTGTGTGGTTAGAAAGAGAAATATCCGCAAGGATACAACAACGTATTGGGCCTGAATATGCTGGTCCCTTGGGAATTCTTCAAGCTCTAGCAGATGGGACCAAACTACTTTTCAAAGAGGATCTTCTACCATCTAGAGGAGATATTCGTTTATTCAGTATCGGCCCATCTATAGCGGTCATATCAATTCTACTAAGTTATTCAGTAATTCCTTTTGGCTATCGTCTTGTTCTAGCCGATCTCAGTATAGGTGTTTTTTTATGGATCGCTATTTCCAGTATTGCTCCTATTGGACTTCTTATGTCAGGATATGGATCAAATAATAAATATTCCTTTTCAGGTGGTCTACGAGCTGCTGCTCAATCTATTAGTTATGAAATACCATTAACTCCATGTGTGTTATCAATATCTCTACGTGTGATTCGTTGGAACATGAACTTTTACCTCTTTCCTTTATTTCT